CCTCCTATCTCTAATAAAAGAATTATAATATTTTTATTTTTTCATATATACATATTGGAATTACACCAATCCCTAAAAGATCAAAACTTCTCATGCCCTGTACACTTTTGTATACCTTCAAAAGATAAGCTAATCAAGCTAATGGGCTCATACCTCATTTATGAGAGGTAATCTCTCTCTTTTTAATGCCATTCTCACCCTATAAAATTTCATTCCTGCTCACACTGGTTTCTGGCACATTACTCTCCATCTCCTCTTCTTCTTGATTCACTGCCTGAATCGGGCTTGAACTTAATCTTATATCTTTCATTCCCCTTATCTCATCAAAAAAAAACCAACTTCCAACTGAAGCTTCTTTAAAATACTTTTTAATTCAAGCCTTAGGCTCAGCAATTATTATTCTCTCTTCCACACTCACACTCCTTTACCCCCAATTAGCTCTTTTACTGGTCTCCTTAGCTCTCCTTCTAAAATTAGGAGCAGCACCTTTCCACTCTTGATTTCCTCAAGTTATAGAGGGTCTTAGTTGGTTACAAGCAATTATTTTAATAACCATTCAAAAATTAGCCCCTATATTTCTAATTTCTTACCTTTCGATAAGATTTTATACTCATACTCCTATTTTTTTGGCGGCGGTCTTTTCCGCCACAGTAGGAGCACTAGGAGGAATTAATCAAACCTCCCTACGAAAAATTCTTTCTTATTCATCAATCAATCACATATCTTGAATATTAATTGCTATATTAATCAATGAAACTTCATGAATAATTTATTTCTTTCTGTATGCATTAATTACATCTTCAGTTGCCTTATATTTTTTATCTATTCAATCTTATTTTTTTTTTCATTTAATTAACTCTAATACAACCCCTCTTACTAAAATAATCTCAATTCTAAGACTATTTTCATTAGGAGGGATGCCTCCTTTCTCAGGTTTCATTCCTAAATGAATTATAATTCAAGAAATAATCTCAGCTGGATTTTTTTTCGCTTTACTTATCCTTTTACTCTCCTCACTTGTAACTCTTTATTTTTACATTCGACTTTCCTTAGCTTCTATTTCAATTTCATATGCCCAAAGAAAATGAAGATTAACCTTTTTCTTTCACCCAACTTCTATTTATTCTCCACTAAGTTCAATAATAAACTTATTTGGGCTATTAATACCTTCTGCGCTTCTAATTATATGAGATTTTAAGTTTATTAAAACTAACATCCTTCAAAGTTGTCAAAAAAAGTTGAACCTTTTAAATCTCGAACCTACTAATAAGAAAGCTTTCGCCCCTATTTAGATTTACAATCTAACGCCTATACTCAGCCACCTTATTTATAAATTACATAAAACCAATACTCCCTTCATAAAAATTACATTCAATGGGACCCTATGTATTATTAAAATAAAATACTCATTCGCTTTTCCAGGACAACAAGAATAAAGAGAATTTACATGCAATCCATGCTGTCTTAAAGAGTACATATATAATGTATAAGAGGCCCTAAAAAAAGATAAAGCCCCTACCCCGAACATAATTATCTTTCTTCAACTTACTACCCTAATAATCAAACTAATCTCTCCCATCAAATTTAATGTAGGAGGAGCTGCTATATTCCCTACGATTAATAAAAATCACCATAATCCTATACTAGGTATAAATCTCAATAACCCCTTACTAATTATTAAACTACGACTCCCTAAACGCTCGTAAACTATATTAGCTAAACAAAACAATCCTGAAGAACATAAACCATGCCCCACCATTACTACTAAAGCCCCGTTTAAACCTCATCCTCTCATAGAGATTAAACCCCCTAAAACTAAACCTATATGAGCTACCGAAGAGTAAGCAATCAAAGATTTTATATCAACCTGACGAAGACATATTAATCTAATAATTACGCCCCCTAAAATTCCTAATCCCATTCACATCCAAGAAAATATTTTATTGATCTCAGAGAACACCCTTAAAACCCGGATTAGTCCATAGCCCCCTAATTTTAACAACACTCCCGCTAAAATTATTGATCCTGATACAGGAGCTTCCACATGCGCCTTAGGTAACCATAAGTGAAATAAAAATAAAGGTAATTTTACTATAAATGCAAATACGGTACAAAAATACCATAAAATATTCATAGGGGTAACTCTAACTGAGTTAATAAGCAAATCTATATTTAAACTACCAACTGATCCATATAATCTTAATAACGAGACTAGTAAAGGAAACGAAGCAAATAAAGTATAAAATAATATATACACCCCAGCTTGAATTCGCTCAGGCTGATAACCTCAACCTAAAATTAATACTAATATCGGAACTAACGACCTCTCAAAACTAATATAAAACATCAAATAATTCATCGATCTAAAAGTCAAAACCAGAACTACTAGCAATCCTAAGTTTACTAACAAAAATCCAGAAAAAAAATTTTCGGCTTTCTTAATTCCCGTACTCCTATAAATCATTAATATTACAATCCAGATCCTCAATACAATCAGGATATAACTTAAATAATCTGCTCCTATCATATAACCCAAACAAAAAAAATAAAAGTCATGATTTATTATTATTAGTGCTGTAAAGCATATTACTAATAAACCCACCTGGATCAAACCCCAATTCATTACAAATATTATTAACACTATATTCAATACTAAAAACTTTAACATATCAGAATACCAAATCTACTAAAATAATCATTACCATGTGAACGAACAACAGAAACTAACAAAGATAAGCCCAGGGCTCCCTCACAAGCAGCTATAACTAAAAAAAACATTACAAATACAGCCTCCAATCCCACCCCAGTTATATGAACCCTTATCATTCCAAAGACACTTAACATCACAAACTCCAAACCCAACAAAACATTAAGCAAATGTTTATGATTAGAAATAAATGCCCCCAACCCACAAATCGCTACAATTATAAAACTAATAACCATGACCTCACGCAACATTACTTACTGTAATCTTATGAGCAAAATTACAAATTATAACCCCCTAATTTATGACTAGACCTTTACGAAAATCTCACCCACTTTTTAAACTGGCAAATTCAGCATTTATTGACATACCAATTCCAAGAAATATTTCAATTCTATGAAATTTCGGCTCATTATTAGGCTTATGTTTAGTTGCTCAAATTGCTACAGGACTCTTTCTCTCTATTCACTTTTCTTCTCATATCGACCTAGCTTTTTCAAATGTAGCACATATCTGTCGCGATGTAAACTACGGGTGACTATTTCGAACTATCCATGCCAACGGAGCCTCTTTTTTCTTTATTTGTATTTACTCCCATATTGGCCGAGGAATTTACTATGAATCCTACACCATATTCCATGCGTGAATGGTTGGAGTAGTAATTCTGTTCTTAACTATAGCCTCAGCTTTTCTAGGCTATGTCTTACCTTGGGGTCAAATATCATTTTGAGGGGCTACAGTAATTACAAATTTATTCTCAGCCATCCCTTATATTGGCACAGATTTAGTCCAATGGATTTGGGGCGGGTTTGCCGTAGATAACGCCACCTTAACACGATTTTTTACCTTTCATTTTCTTTTCCCGTTCTTGATTGCAGCAACAACTCTCGTTCATATTCTCTTCATCCACCATGCCGGTGCTAATAATCCCCTTGGATTAGCATCCTCAATAGATAAAATTCCTTTTCACCCATATTTTACATTTAAAGATATCGTAGGGTTTTTAATTATATTTTTCTTGTTAATCCTTTTAACCCTTCTTGACCCCTACCTTCTAGGAGACCCTGACAATTTCACTCCAGCTAATCCATTGGTTACTCCCGTCCACATTCAACCTGAATGGTATTTCCTATTTGCGTATGCAATTCTCCGATCTATTCCTAACAAACTAGGGGGAGTAATTGCCCTAGTAGCCTCAGTGGCCATTCTGTTTATTCTTCCTTTCACCTCTGTGTCAAAATTTCAAAGATTGGCCTTCTACCCAATCAATCAAATTCTATTCTGATTTTTTGTATCTATGATCCTTCTCCTTACATGAATTGGGGCCCGGCCTGTCGAAGACCCTTATATCATTACAGGACAAATCCTTACCCTCCTATATTTCTCTTACTATATTTTTAATCCAATAATTATTATTTTTACCGATTCCCTTTTGAAATGGGTGCTTAGTTTATCTAAAAAACAAATGTTTTGAAAGCATTTAAAGGAATTATTTCCAGTTCCCTTATAATTAATTTTTTTAATTTTAAATTAAAAAAAGCTTTAACCCCATAAAAAAAACTAAAAAATTAAGAGAGAGTGGAAGAAATCTTTTTCATGCCATATATATTAATTTATCGTATCGAAGGCGCGGTAGAGTTCCCCGAACTCAAATAAATATAAACCTTATCATCACTAACTTAATATAAAATCTTAATCTAAAAACGCTGCCCCCTAAAAACAATAAAGTCGATACTCCTCTTATAAATAGAATACTCACATACTCAGCCATAAAAATTAACACAAACCCCCCACTCCTATACTCCGTATTAAATCCAGACACCAACTCCGATTCACCCTCCGCGAAATCAAAAGGAGTACGATTTATCTCAGCTAAACAAGATCCCAATCAAACCACAGAAAGAGGAATTGTTAACCAAAAAAACCATAAACCCCCTTCTTGATATAATTCAAGTTCCCTGAATCTAAACCTTCCCGTTAAAAAAATATAAGACAATAAAATCAAAGCCAATCTTACTTCGTAAGAAATCGTTTGAGCTACTGCTCGAAGGCTTCCCAACAAAGAATATTTACAATTGGAAGATCAGCCGGCCGCCATTAAAGGATAAACCCCCAACCTCAAACAACATAAAAAAAATAATATACTTATATCAAAACTAACTAACCCTAATTCATATGGAATTACACTTCACAAAATTAAAGCAATAAATAAACTAAAGACAGGAGATAAATAATAAGGCAAAAAATTTGATATTATAGGAATACTCTGCTCCTTTGTAAACAATTTTACAGCATCTGAAAAGGGCTGTAAAAGTCCTAAAATACCTAATTTATTAGGGCCCTTTCGAATCTGAATATATCCTAAAATCTTCCGTTCAAGAAGAGTCACAAACGCTACGCCCACTAAAACACAAACTATTAATATTAAATATCTAGCAACCATAATAATCATAGTACATCAGCTACTTTTACTTATAGACAATCCCTATATAATTAAATTCTAAATCTAACGCATATCTTCTGCCAAAGCAAAATAATTCTAGGTGCACCTTCCAGTACACCTACTATGTTACGACTTATTCCACCTTAAATGGAAGCGACGGGCGATATGTACATATTTTAGTTCTCATATCATATTAACTTATTAAATTTATATTACAATTAAATCCTCCTTCATGATAGTATATTCAACTATCAATACGTTTAAATAAATTTTTATTGTAACCCATTTCTTCTCACCCATTAGCTGCACCTTGATCTAATATATTTAACTTATTACACCCCAATAACTCCCTCAATAAAGGTTATCTAATAATGACGGTATACAAGCTGAAAGACAAAAGTAAGTAAGATTCTTCGTGTAGTATCATTTACAGAACAGGTTCCTCTAACAAGACTAAAATACCGCCAAATTCTTTGAATTTAAAGCCTGTAACTATTAATATTCAAGTCAATTTATTTCTTTTAAGTATAGCAGGGTATCTAATCCTGTTTTATATCTTAATTTTTCAAGCCTCTTTCAATTTAAAAATCAATTTCAATTTATTTTCAATAGATCAATTCCACCTTTTATTAAACCAAACTCCAATTAATCTTTAAATACCATACCATTAACTTTCACCGAAACATCTTTATTTGACTTCTAAGTCTAACCGCGACTGCTGGCACAAAATTTTATCAAGTCTCTTAAAATTCACTAGATCAAACCTTCATTCAATCATTTTAAAACTCCACACTGCGACCTCTTTGTAGGGCCCTTTTCCTCATTCTAATATAAATATCTTAAATATTTATACCTTAATCCCACTAAAATGTGCATGTGCATATAATTCTAAAACAAAAACTAAAGCAAGAATCAAACTTTTCAGGAAAAAATAAAACTTTCTTTTTATTTGTTCCTAAATTTATTTAATAAAACTATTCAAGAATTTTATATAATATTACAAACCAATTAATACTAGCGTGGTGCCTGATTAAAGGATAGTTTTGATGGAACTAATCATGTAGAACCTACCCACTCTAAACCAAGCTCTAAGCTTTAGTAATCATTACATCTTCAAATTTGCAATTTGACGTCTTTTTTCCACTATAAAGCC